TTGCAAATAAGGCATATCTTGTCTAGGAAAAATTTTTGAAACTATACCCTTATTTCCGTGACGTCCAGCTACTTTATCACCCACTTTTATTTCACGTTTTTGTGAAATATATACACGAATTATTTCTGGATTATAACTAGAACCCCTCCTTTTCTGGATCCATCTCACATCAATAACTCGACCTATACCACCACCTACAGGTAGTTTTAGAGAAGTTTCTTTTGAAGTGGATAGCTGAATACCAAGTATGGCTCGTAATAATCTATCTTCTGGAGCATACGAGGATTCTTTCGACATCTGAGGGGTTAATTTACCTACTAAAATATCGCCCGTCTCCACCCAAGACCCTAACATCACAATCCCGTTTTTATCTAAATTTCGGAGTAAATGCGCCTCTAGATGCGGTATTTCTTTAGTGATTCTTTCAGGCCCTTGGCTTGTCACATGAGTTCGAATTTCATATTGCCGTATGTGAAAAGAAGTATAAATTTCCTCATATACTAGACGCTCATTAATGAGTACTGCATCCTCAGAATTGTAACCTTCCCACGGCATATAAGCTACTAATAGATTTTTTCCCAAAGCGAGTTCGCCACCAATTGTAGCAGCACCATCTGCTAAAATATGGCCCCTTTTAATACATTTACCTCGCACAACTTGGGGTTTTTGATGCATACAAGTATTTTTGTTGGAACGTTGATATGTAACTAAAGGAATACTTAATGTATTTTTATTGCCCGACAAAATAATCTTGTCAGTATCGGTATACAGGATCTTTCCCTCATTTTCGGCTATAGCGGGAACCCCGGAATCGAGAGCCACTTGGCCTTCTAATCCAGTTCCAACAATGCACTTTTCCGATCGAGAAAGCGGAACTGCTTGACGTTGCATATTAGAACTCATTAACGCACGATTCGCATCATTGTGTTCGATAAAGGGAATTAGGGAAGCTCCAAGAGAAAAATATTGGAGTGTAAAAATACTTCGAAAATGAACTTGCTCCCACTCAATAGTGAGGAATTCTTGACGGTATCGCGCCGGAACAATCTGTTCTTCTTGACTCCCTCGATTCAGTGCCAAAGAATTTCCTGTTGATACCATATAGTATTCATCTTTATTTGGCGATAAGTAAAGCATTCGTACTTTTTTTGATCTCTCAGAGATTTCATAAAAGGGGCTTTGTAGAGCCCCCCAATGACCAATCCTCGCATGAATTGCTAAGGATCCTATAAGTCCAACATTGATTCCTTCGGACGTATCAATAGGGCAAATGCGGCCATAGTGACTAGGATGGATATCTCGTATCCGGAAACTAGCAGTTCGCCCGGTTAATCCTCCAGGACCCAGAAAACTCACCTTTCTCCCATGAACTATTTGTGTCAATGGATTAGTTCGATCCAAAACTTGAGATAATGGATGTAATCCGAAAAACGATTCATAAGTACTTGTTAATGTAGTTGAAGTTACTAAATTCTGGGGAATCGGTATCAATTTATGTCTAATTGCTCCACACATAGTTCCTCTAACCATATTTTCTAAACGAACCAGGGCCAATCCGAATTGATCTTGTAAGAGATCCGCTACAGAACGAATACGTTTATTTTTCAAATGATTCATATCATCAAGTATACCCATTCCAAACTTCATTCCAATCAAACGATCCGTGGCTGCCAATATATCTCGCGGTAACAAAAATGTATTCTTCGGAGGTATATCAAGATTCAGTCTACGATTCATATTTCGCCGACCTATTCTTCCTAATTCACACCTTTGTTGAAAAAATTTCTTTTGTAATTCCTTGCACAAGGATTCAGAAAATACTGGATCTCCTCCTATACAAGCAAATTGTTGATAAAATTCTAAAATGGCATTTTCCTTTGACTTAAAAATTTTTTTCTCCTTATCATTCAAAAAATACAAGAAAATTTCAGGGTAAAAAACATTCTCGAGAGTTTCTCTTAGACTCGAGCCCATAGCCGATGATAGAACTAGAATAGATATTTTCTGTTTCCTACTCACACGAGCCCATATCCTTGCTTTTCTATCAATCTCTAATTCTAATCTTCCCCCCCAATCTGATATTATGGTGCCGGTATAGACTGAAATTCCATTATGGTCCAATTCTGACCGGTAATAGATACCAGGGCTTTGCAATATTTGATTGATAACAATTCTGTATATTCCATTTATTATAGAAGTACCCAGGGAATTCATTAAAGGAATGTTTCCAATAAAAATAGTTTGTTCTTGCATATCCCTACAGGTTTTCCAAATTAATCCCGCGGATACATATAATTCAGAAGAATATGTGAGTGATTCATATAGAGCGTCTTTTTCCGTTATTAACGGTTCTACCAATTGATAGGTTTCCACAAATAATTGAAATTCAAGTTCTTGATCGGTATCTTCAATTTTTGGAAACTTATAAAATTCTTCTGTTAAGCCCCGATTAATAAACCTAGAAAACCCTTCAAATTGTATCTCATTAAATCCGGGTATTGTAGACATTTCTTCATTTCCACTCCCAAGCATTTTTTAACTCCCCCCCCCCCCCTTTTTGCTTATTTTTCATCAAATAATCTGGATCAATATAGCAATGAAGGAATTTCTTTTTTGTTTACTAAATCACATGAAATTTTACGTATAGGAATTTGCACCAAATACAAACAGAAAGGGGTCATTCCACTGAGATTTAGGGTGCTTTGTATATAATATCAAAACAAAAACTGAGTGAATTTCTACCATTATTATGATATTCCGTATTCCAATCCAATAGAATAGAATACTTTAAATGTAACTCTATTCAATATTTGATCTGTTCAATGAGATAAAGACAAAATAATCGTAAAAAATAAAATCTATAATTTATTTTTTAGTACTTATTCCTGGATTCAATTGTTCAAAAAAGAATGAGCAAAAAAGAGAGAATCTTTTTTTACTCGAATTCATAGAATATGTAACTGTTAAAATGTATAAGTAAAAAAAAAGGGGGTTCTTTTTATTAAGAATGCACAGGGATTATTACAGCATATATGCCCCTCTTTTTTTATTATATTACAGTTTTATTCGGAACAGCAACGGCCATGTTTTATCAAGATTTCTCTTTATTCAAGCTATTCAAGAAAAATTGTAAAAAGTGAAGTACGAGAATTTCATTTAAATTCCATATATTTAAATTCCATATAAACATGGGGATCCCGATAAGATACTTGATCAGATAATATCTGTGTAATAATGTCAATTATGGGGTTTACATATACCTATAATAGCTCTTATAATTTAATAGCTCTTATAATTGAAATTCATACGCGTTTCTTTAACTCCCTATCAGTACTTATATGATTAAGTAATCATAACGAAAATACAGTTTTAGATGGAAATCTAAAAATTGTTCATGAATTTCCAATCAATAGTTAACGGTTCAAATTTGTGCTAATTTTTTGGTTTTGTAACTGAAAACTTTATTTATTTTTCAATAGAAGGAATAAAGAATAATTTAATTTTTTTTAAGAGAATAATTTAATTTTTTTTAAGAAAGGGATTAAAGAAAAAAGGATCCAAAATACAATAAAAAAGCACAAGAGGAAATTTTGTCATTTATTTTAGATCGTTTTGGCGGCATGGCCGAGCGGTAAGGCGGGGGACTGCAAATCCTTTTTCCCCAGTTCAAATCCGGGTGTCGCCTGATAACCAAAAGAATAAAAATCCCTTATTCTGTTTTGATAATTTGCTATGTTCCGCAGCAAGTTTAGGAAAAAACTCTGGATACTTGCTAGATTCTAAGTATCTGGGGAGTCATGGTCTATAAAATGCCTTCAATTAAAGTTTAAGATTAGAGTCGTGAAAAAAAAAAACGTTGTATGATAGCCCATTAGACTACTAATGTAGTGTCTACCGGCGAAGTCTTAGATTGGATAGGAAAAATTCAATTGTTAGTTGTGCAAAGGGTGGAAGATAGATACTTTGTATACAGACTCATGAAACTTTATAAGTACTCTGGCATGCAATCAATTTAGTTTTTATTTAGTATATTAGTATATATAAATTAAAAATCAATTTTGACTTTAACCTCTATTCAAGAACATAATAATACGTACTCAAGTGGTTCATAGGGAAAATCGAAGATGGTAAGATTTAAATCAAAAAGAAATAAAACAGCGATAGATCATATATAATGATCTATCTTGATTCTATAATATAGTTTTTTGACTTAATGAAAAGACACAAAAGTAAAGAATGGGTCTTATTATTATGACATGTTCTTAACATTCCTTTTTTGTTACTTCTACTCCTTCAACGGCTGTTTATGCTTATTTTGCTTGTGCTTACTGTTTTCCTATAAATTTTATAAAAAAAAAACTGTATTAATTGTATTTGGATTCGTTGATCAATAGTGTTTGAGCAACCCCCCCCCTTTGACTATGCGGTAGAAATTCTACTATTATTAGTGAACAATTATTAATTTAAAGAGATCGAGGACACAACTCACATGGATATAGTAAGTCTCGCTTGGGCTGCTTTAATGGTAGTCTTTACATTTTCCCTTTCACTCGTAGTATGGGGAAGAAGTGGACTCTAGAAGTACAAATAATTAAGTTTGGGAATAAAACAGGATTACTTTTTTTTTAGACCATTCTGTTCTCCAAATACGTTATTTTAAATTTTACTTTTATTCCTTCATTGATTTCAATCGTTCTTTCACTGGATATCACAATTCATAAAAAAAAATAAGAAATAGAATAGGAAGGGTAAAAATTTTATTTAGGATTATTTCAGAATGATTTTAATCAACTCAAACATAAATTTGATATATATGAAGATAATAGTGTCGATTGATAGATATTAAACTAACCTGTATCTTCAAACACTTAACTTGTTATAGTACAATAACAATACTAGATAATATGGTAAAAAAAACGTTCTACCATACTATCTAGTATCTCATAGATTGCTGCTTTCATAGAATACTGAGGGGTATAGGTCAATAATTAAACCACGAAACTTATACCCTTTTTTTATTTCTTCGCTGCAATCATTGATAAGAACTAAAAAGTAACAAGTTTAAGTTTTAATTAAAGTTAATCACTTTGACTTACTGTTTTTACGTATATTATAAGTAAAAAAGCAGTAGGGACTAAAATGAACAGTGCAGTAGCAATAAATGCGAGAATATTTACTTCCATAATTTTTTTATTTAATTCGCAATAACTCGGGATTTAATCCCATAGAGATGATAAATCTTTTGGCTGTTAATTCAATCGGATGAATATACACTCGATGTAATTAAATTGGATCAATATCATGAATAAGAATATCTGACAAATTGATTCATCGTCAAGAATTGAATAGCATAAACACGGAAAGATCTTTTATCCATACCATACTGAATTCTAACGTAAATTCCTGATAAAATCAAAAACACCTTTAACTTTATTTTTATTTAAAGTTTTCATTCTTTCTTTTCGTGGATTTGGCTCCATCGGGACTGACGGGGCTCGAACCCGTAGCTTCCGCCTTGACAGGGCGGTGCTCTGACCAATTGAACTACAATCCCAAGGAAATAATAGAATAAAGTGTATAATACACGTATTCGTATGATTTTACTCAAATGCTTTCCAATATGTTATTTAGCAAGACCAGCATGGATAATTAATAATCTGTTCATTATTTCCAAATAAATAGGATAGTTAATCTTTCAAATAAAAAGTTATTTTTTTATTTCCTCTTTTCCTTAGACTTTAGACTTACGGATCTTAAGATATTAATCTAGATCATTATCAAGACCAAAACTTGTCAGAAAAAAAAAATAGTGATATTGGTAAAGATAAAATATAGCACTATCCAGATCTAAAAATTTGACGTTTTTTCTATTGAGATCGCGCATTTTTGAAAACCAACACATAGGTTCTATCATTTCATGGTGGATCCGCGAATTATTGGGCCGAGCTGGATTTGAACCAGCGTAGACATATTGCCAACGAATTTACAGTCCGTCCCCATTAACCACTCGGGCATCGACCCGGTAAAAATCAATCCAGGCTTAGTGATAATCCACGATCAACTTCCTTTCGTAGTACCCTACCCCCAGGGGAAGTCGAATCCCCGCTGCCTCCTTGAAAGAGAGATGTCCTGAACCGCTAGACGATGGGGGCATACTTTCACAACCGCCATCATACTATGATCATAGTATGATCAGTTTTTTGAAATTGTCAATATAATGAAATCATATGAATCAATCTGAAAGATCTTTAGATCTGTCACAATTATATATAATTTTTTTTATTCCTCAATCGTTCAGTCTAAATCTATATTATATAATTCCATAAAAAATTCTATTTTAATTTTTTCTCTAAGAATTTGGAGAACAAGCATAATCACTTTATTAATCATTCGAGGAAATCTTTTATATTTAGGTTGAATTAATAGTACATATATTAATCAAATTTATTTTGTTATGATGGGAATTAGGGTCCGGCTTGAAAAAAGTACTTTGCATTGATATTTTTGAAATTAAAAAAGAACCCTTTTACTTATACTCAAAAGTATACCCTAATAACTAAAACTAAACTAAATTATATAACTCTAATTTAGAGTCTCTGAATGAACCACTATAGGTTTAAAAGAGAAAAAGATATTACAACGTATAAGATCTATATATATATAATATGTATATACACTAAATACATAGCGATCTATTGAAAAATAGATTCAATCATGCCCTTTTAACTCAGTGGTAGAGTAACGCCATGGTAAGGCGTAAGTCATCGGTTCAAATCCGATAAGGGGCTTTGGTTTTTCATAAAATTACCACGGTAGCATTCATATTTGAAGGGATAATATAATTTTTTTTATTTGTAATAAAAAAGTGAAAAATTTTATTAATTTATAATTATACTTAAACTATATTTCTATTAATTAGAATGAATTATAATTCTAGTAACAAAAAGGGTTGAACAGTTGTTATTATGTTTGTTATATGTAATATATTAATACTTAATAGTATTAAGTTTATCATGAACAATAATAGGTTGTGTACTTAAATCTCAAGATATTCCTAATTTTTTATTATAGCAATCAATTATAAATCAACAAAAGTAAGTGGACCTAACCCCTTGAATCCGACCTATATCCACTATTCTGATATTAAAATAAAAAATTTGAACAGTGAAGTTTTTTTTATTTTCATATCCTTTTGGACTACACGGTAATCTGTCGATATTGCCGATTAACTCTTTTTGTTCATATAAATTAACAAAACTAGTATAAGTTAGGAATAAATAGCTTTTTTCTTTACAGAAAAGAGTTTATTCTAAGTTACAAGATAAGAGACGTTTTAACTCTTTTTAGTTCATAATAAAGGAAACAATGTTTTTGTTCCGACAATGTAAAATGGGTGTGAGAAAAAGTAAACTATAAAGTAATAAAATATATGAGGCTGAATTAGTTTAATACACATATAAATTAGAAGAAGCTAATCTTTGGAAAAAGTTTTTGAAATTT